CCTATACTAAGCTTTTGTAGATGTGTCTCCGGGTATTCCTTTATCATTTCGTCCAACACGAAGAGTTCCTCCAATTCTATGAATTTTTCTAGAATACTCTTTTCTTGAATATCATTCAAAAAGGTTTCGGATTGCCTAGTATTCCACCAATTAGTAATCCAAGATTCCAGACTTTTATTAAATGAGCGAGAGATCCACCAGGGCAAAAATACTATAGATGCCAGATATAGAAGGGGAGTGAATGCTTTCTTTTTTGCCATTTTTTTCATCTGTGAATTGTTAATGAACCCACCTCATTCGTCGACTCTATGCGATCTAATATTTCTATCAAGCATGAGTTCTATTACAAGGTATCGAGCCTATGAATCTATTCGCTGTTTTTTATTTGTGATTCAATGGGTAGTCCTTGAATCTAGAAAGAATACAGAAATAGAATAAGAGTCCACTTCGAATTCGAATGAAGAAATAATCAAAAATATTGTTTTGTTTCCAGATATCTCAATTGGTCAAATTCGAAGCAATTGCCTCCTTTCGATGAATGCCCGAAAGAACCATTTCAAGTAATGAATATTATTCGTATTTCGAGACGAAAGAACTCCCTTTCTATTAAAATATTCAATATTTCGAAAAAATGTCGCTGGCTACTCATAGTCCCGGAATAATTGAGATCAATTTCTGAAGAATATTGTGATCAAAAATGAGTGGCAAAACAAGAGAGAAATTGGATAGTTATTGTTATAAGAAATCCAATTGTTTGGTCATTAAGGAACCCAAAAGAAAGGATAAAAAGAAACGTCGATTGACAAAAGAGAGATAATTTACAAGATATGATCTATCTGTATCTAATGTATCAATTCAAAATATTGGACCTAAAATAAAAAGAGAAATTTTTTTTTCTTTATTCCGAAATGTTTTGATATATGAGATGAATCCATTATTTCTATTTGTTACTTGTTTTGTTACTGAATTGAGTTGAGTGGATTTCCATAATACACATAAAAGACCATTTTTGCGGACAAAAACAGTTTTGTTTTATGGCTGTTCCATATACGTCTACTTTGGCTCGAATGAGCGTTCTGAAGAAACTTCAGTTAAGTTATGCTATAGAAAAAGAGGATTTTCCCTCCTGATGAGAAAGCATTTATTCTTCAGTTCATTTCAAAATACTTCAATTGGTACACGCAAGAAATAGGCCAACTCAGCAGCTTTTTGTTCAATTTCTCGTGGAGTCAAATTCTCATCAGTACGAGTCAAGGGAATAGCCCCCTGGCCTTTGATTTCCATATAAAGGACACGACGGGCATAAATACCCTCTTTAACTTCTATTCTGATGGACTGAATATCTTTCATAAGGAATCGAAGGAAGATGCGACGATTTTTTCCAGGAAATCCCCAACGAAAAATACACACTATTTCTTCTTTTCTATCGAATCGATCATAACCACTACCTACATTCCACGCAATTGTGCACCACAAATAGGAGCTAATAAAGAGACCTGCGATCCCATAGAAAGACATCACGATCCCTTGTGGAAAAAAAAGGATTTGCTGAGACGGAAATAAAGATATCAAATTCCTACCAAGATAACTCGAAGTTCCAACCAATAAGAATCCTAATGAACCTAAAAAAAGGATAAAGGCCCAGCACAAATTACTTGTTTTTCGAGACCCCGTTATAAGTTCTATCCATATATGTTCTGATCGCCAACTCATACTAGATCCAGTTGCATTTTATTGGAATTGAGAGAATAACCCAAATAAATTTGACTTTACTCTTTGTGTTTCCGAAGTAACTCTCATCAACTAGCACTATTCTGATGTGAACCTTTAGGAGTAATTCATCGAATTGGTTAGATCTAAAATAATAACATCCCCTTCATATGATCCCCTATAGATATCTACACACATTTAGATACATTGACTTTCCATTTCAGACATCCGCCGATCTTGATCTATTTGAAAATAGCTATAATTCATTTACCCATATATCATGTTTCCGCATGCATAAAAGCTCTTTCATTTATGTTCGGAGGAAACCACCCCTTATACCATATTCCACTAAATAGATATCTGTGTTATGATTCAAGTCTAAGTCTTGAAAAAAAAATGGATGGTCCCATTGGATCTAAAAAATCTTGTTTTTTTGAATAGGAAGAGATAAAGAAGCCATTGCCATTGCCGGAACTACTAGGCCTACTAAAGGCACCAAAACAGAGGGTAAGTCGAGATTTATCATAAAATGGGTACCTCGATTTATTCTTATATTTATATTGTTATAAAGATATCTTATAATAATTAGAATTAGTAAGTATATAATTAAGAATTAATTAGAATTCGTAATTCGAATTCGTATAGAATTATACTATAAGTGAGTATATATAATAATTGAGTATATAATAAGTGCAAGGAATGTAGAACTAAATAAATGGACTTATTCATTTCATTTTTCTACATGAAATATATGTATGATAATCCATTTATTATTCTTCTTCTTTTATTA